TGGGCTAATGAAACATGGGGTTCGTATTGGAATTGGGACCCTAAGGAAACTTGGGCATTTATTACTTGGACCATATTTGCAATTTATTTACATACTAGAAAAAATTCAAAATTGCAAGATAAAGGCATAAATTCGGCATTTATAGCTTCTATAGGATTTATCCTAATTTGGATATGCTATTTTGGAATCAATCTATTAGGAATTGGGTTCCATAGTTATGGTTCATTCCAATTAATATCTAATTGAATAAAATAAACTACATAAAGAATGCATAAAAAAATCGTCTGATACACAATGAAATTTTGTGCAAGTTTTTGAGAACCTTTTGAATAATTCTTCTATTTTTAAAAGGTTCTCAAAAACTTTAAAAAACTTTAGATTATCTCATTGAAAATTCTAATTCACACTTCCTTTTTTTTTTCATTGTACGACGAATAATCGTGGAAATATGAAAGTCAAAGAATTCTAAGACTTTCTTTACAATTAATGAAATTTATTTCATTTAATATTGAATCTAAAAAAAGAATTAGTCTTTATAAAAATAATTAGATAATGGAACTTGTACCTTGTCAACCGATAACGGGAGAACGAAATCAGGATAAATATCAATTCCTATTACAGGTAGAAAGGTACAGATCGAAACAAATAGTTCTCGTAGTCCAGAATCAAAAAAATTCGAGTTTGTAATATTGAATAGCTCTTATATCCATAGAAAATCTGACGTAACATAGATGATAAAAAAATAGGAGTTAATATCATTCCAATTGCCATTACAAAAGTAATTAAAATCTTTGTCATTAAAAGAGATTTTTGGCTGGTAATTATTCCAAAAAAGACTAAAAATTCTGCAACAAAACCACTCCTTCCTGGCAATGCAAGAGAAGCCATCGAGAAACTACTAAACGTGGTAAAGATTTTTGGCATTGGGATAGATATCCCCCATCTCTTCGAGATAAACAAAACGTATTCCTATCACAACTTGTTCCTGCTAAGAAAAAAAGTGTAATCCATGAGAGAGTTTTTGTAAAATGGCTCCATTAAAGTGCATGCCAGTTATAGAACTAATCCCTATAATTATGAAACCCATGTGAGATACAGAAGAATAAGCAACACCTTTTTTTAAATTGCGTTGATCAAAAGAGATTGAAGCTGCATAAATGATTTGTATTGTTCCTACTATAACCAACCAGGGAGATAATCTAGAATAAGAGTGAGCTAATAATTCCATATTGATCCGAATTCATCCATATGCTCCCATCTTTAATAAAATTCCAGTTAAAAGCATACATGTACTGTAATGTGCTTCACCATGGGTATCTGGTAACCAATATATGTAGTAGGGATATCATCGGCGATTTGACAGCAGCATAAGCAATAAAAAAACCAAAATATAGTATTATTTATAACGCTGCAGGATACGATTGATTAGCTAATTTTTTGAAATCTAATGTTGGTTCATTGGAACCATATAAACCCATACCTATAACTCCTATTAAGATTAAGAGAAAAATGCAACCTCCGGTAGTGCACAAAATAAACTTTGTAACCGATTACAGGCGTTTTTTTCCTCCCCACATGGATAAAAGTAAATAAACAGGAATTAATTCTAATTTCCACATGATGAAAAAAAAGTAAAAGGTCTCGAAAAGAAAATGATCCTATTTGGCCACTATACATTGCTAACATCAAGAAATAGAAAAATCACGGATTTCGAATAACTGGCCAAGCTGCTAAAGCAGCTAAAGTAGTGATAAATCCTGTCAGTAAAAAGGGTCCTATGGAAAGTCCATCGGTTCCCAGTATCCGGTGAAAATCAAAAAGATTGATCCATTTATAATCCTCCTCCAATTGGAAATGATAACAAAATACATAGCTTATTATAAGGAGCTATAATATACATATAGTATACAACTTATGCACCTTATTTACCTTATGAGGAAAAAGACAATTCAAGAACCTGCAAATATGGGCAAAACAAGAAGTATTTTTAACCAAGGAAAATAACTCGTGATAAAGACAAGATAAAATTAGACCAGAAAATCCCGCGCTCGGGAGAAGAATAATATATTTTCTTTTCTCGAGTACGGGATTTTGTCGATAAAGAGAGGAATAAAATGATTCAAGTGGAATTTTTTGTCACATATCAATAAGAAAGACCCATACTGCGAGTTGTTTCATGCCATAAATAAACACGGACACTCAAAAAATCCGTTGGACAAGCGGATTCACATCTTTTACAACCTACACAATCTTCGGTTCTTGGCGCAGAAGCAATTTGCTTAGCTTTACATCCGTCCCAAGGTATCATTTCCAATACATCCGTGGGACAAGCTCGAACGCATTGGGTACATCCTATACACGTATCATAAATCTTTACTGAATGTGACATTGGGTCTATAAATTCCAGTTTTGAACACAAAAGATTTTCGATCTGGTATCTGGTATAAAATAAGAAAATGAAATAAAGAAATAAATAATATATTTTCTATTGTCGACACCAGACGAATCAATGATTTATAAAAATCTTCAGAATCAATAGATTTTTTAATCTGTTTATGAGTTTATGAGAAAGGGCCAAGATACTTTGATTTCCATTTCAATAACCATGAAATATGAGAATATGAGTTTACGAATTCAATTCATGTTAATTTATATATTCTATATATATATATTATAGAATATAAATAGTAAATAATATAGAATATATAGTAAATACATATAGAAATATCATTAAGAATATGATGATATGATATATTCTATATCAGATTAATACGTTTGTTATTTTGTTATTAGGTTAGTGATAGAATAGGTTAGTAACTCTAAATCATAAATCTATATGAAAAAAGAGAAGAAAGAAAATAAATAAGAAAATAATAATAATAGAATATTATATTCTATAAAATTCTAATTCTATTAGATTCTATTTAGACTATTTTATTAGGATATTCTATTAGGATATTCTAAAATAGAATCTTTTAAATTTTTATTTATATGTGAAAATAGAATAATTATGACTAATTATTCAACAAATTTGATTGATTGATACGAATTGATTTTCTGTTATACGATGGATCGATGAAACAATAGCTAGAGCCGCAATGCCTATAACAAAGATTGAGAAAATTTCTCCTTTTAATTGTCGACTATCAAATATATTGGAAAATGTGACAAGATTTATATTCACCAAATTCAGTATAAGCTCAAGACACATAAGTGCTCTAATAAGTGCTCTAACCATACTTTGGCTTGTGATGAGTCCATAGATACTGATAGAAAATAAATAAACACTTAGAAAAAGTACATGTTCTAACATCATTGATAAATTCTTAATCTATCTCAATTCATTTCAATATGAACAAAAATGAAACCGATTCTGTTGACTAGAATAGAAGAATTGCAGAACAAAATAAGATATTCATAGTAGATTGAAGTAAAATAGATGAGATCCTTTTTCATTCTTTAAGTTTAAAGAATGAAGTTCTTATTAGATTAGATTAGATTATTGACGAGCCGTAGTAATTGCACCTATCAAAGAAAACTAAAAGAATTATAGAAATGAGTTCAAAAGGAAGATAAAAATTTGTGGATAAATGAATAACAATTTGTTGAACGTTACTTATTAAGTCCTGTTCTATAATCTGATTTGCTCTTGTAGTCCGGACCATGACGTATCTGGGAGAGTAGTCATTAATGAAAAAAAATGAATATCATTAGATAGATAAAATATCGTTCTTGAACCAATCAAGGGGTTTTTCTTTTATTTTTTCATTTGATTTGTTGAATTTGAATTGTGTAATCTCCAATTATTGATATTGGTAACTGAAGAAATTTGATTATAATTCAATTCGTGACGATCATAAGTGGAAATCTCATATTCTTCAGTCATTGATAAACAGTTTGTTGGACAATACTCGAGACAGTTACCGCAAAATATACAGACACAAAAATAAATACTATAAAGAAACAGTTGTTTTTTCTTAATATAATATCTTTTTTTTTTCAAAATTCCAATCAACAATGGTAAGATCTATTGGACATACGCGAACACATACTTCACAAGCAATACATTTATCAAATTCAAATTGGATTCGACCACGAAAACGCTCCGATGTAATTGATTTTTCATAAGGATATTAAATAGTTATATTTGTATGGGATAAGGTAATTATGAAACTTTGTCCAATGTACCTTGCGGCTTGTATTTTTTGTTTGCCATAATTCATGAAACCAGTAACCATAGGTAACATATTTTATATATCCATGAATAAAATTGATGTTTCTTTCTCTTGGATTTGGATAAGATAAGTTCTAAATATAGAATATTCATTATTGTTTTTTATTAATTTCTTATTCTTATTTCTAATTTCTAGTGAAACAAGTTGAAAATAAGTTGTCAATAATAGATTACCTAGAGAAATAGGTAAAAGAAATTTTCATCCAAGATTTAATAATCGATCCATTCTCATCCTAGGTAAAGTCCATCTTGTTGTGATAGGAATGAACAGAAACAAATAAGCCTTAGTTAATGTGATTAAAGATACTAATTGCTATTACAAAAACTCTAAACATTTTATTTATTCCAAAAAGTTCAGTAAGAGATATGTACGGAATAGAAAAATTTCACCCACCTAAGTAAAGAACTGTTACAAATAATGAAGAAACTAATAGATTTAGGTAAGAGGCAAGATAAAAGAATCTTTATCTTATACCTGAATATTCGGTTTGGTAACCTGCTACTAATTCCTCCTTCTGGTAAATCAAAAAGTAATCTTTCACATCCTGCTAGAGAAGACATTAGAAAAACTAGAAATCCTATGGGCTGACGCCAAAGATCCCATTCCCAAAAACCTTATTTGGACTGTGTCTCAATTATATCAACTGTACTTGAACTATTAGATAATTATAGTCGATGATAACATAACTGCTCCCATCGCTATTCCAAAACCGTACATGAAACCTAAGCTTCATATGGCTCCTCTATGGCCACAAATAAATGTAAGGTAAGGACTAGTTTAGTATTCTTTCTCTCCTTGGACCCTAGGTAAATACAATGTAAAGATAAACTGGAGGTTGGAGAGTCCTCAATTTGACCTCTAAAATTCTGTTTGCTAGAATAATAAAAAAAACTTCCGAATTGATCTCATCCCTTATAATGATAATTAGATTCTAATGAAAAGAATCAAAAAATCTCTTTGTTCAGCAATAGCAATAACTTAATCCTTCAATCAAATACTGGTTCTATTCGTAAATAGAAAGAATTGGGCATTAGTTAATGAATCATGATAAGAATCTTTATATGCATATGTTATGAAGAAAGAAATATTTTCTTATTATTAATTCTTTTTTATTATATTATCATATTGCATTTTATCTGTTTTGTTCCTATTATTCTTTCTGAAAAAAAAAGGAAAAAATTAATTTAAAAATAAAAAAGAACAAGGATAATAATAAGAAAATCAAAGAAGAAATTCAAATTGAATTAACGAGTTTTTGGTTCCCGAATATCTAACTGATTTATTAATTTCTTATAACGCACTTTATTTTTCTTTGACAAATAAGTCAATAATCGTTGACGTTTTCCAAGAATTATTCGTAGACCCCTTTGTGATAAAAAATCTCTTTTGTGGAATTCTAAATGTGAAGTAAGTTTCCGTATCTTACTGGTGAAATGGAATACTTGAAATTCAACAGACCCACTATTTTCTTCTTTTTCTTCTTGTGTAATAACTGAGATGAATGAATTTTTGACCATAAATTAAAATTTCTATTTTTCTTTTCTGTGAATTTTACCGATCAGGAAAAATAATAATATTTATTATGCCAGTTATTTTTATCTAATATACATCAAAATTGGATTTCATTCATATACTACTTTATTTTTTATTTATGTTTTGTATATTTGATACAAATATACAAAACATATATGTATTCAGGAAATAAAACAATTTCTTTTTACTTAAAAGGATTCCACTCTTCCTAGTGAAGATTTATACACTATGAAATCAGTATCATGTATTAGAATATTACACATATTACACAGTATATATGTTTTGGCTTTCATCTATTGAATATGTTAATCCACTATAAATTCTTTTTTCATTTTTCATTGGAATTTAATTCATTATGAATTGTGAATACATATGTATTCTTGACATACTGAAACGACTGCTATTATTGGTATCAAACCAATAGCGATTCATACAAGCTACATCTTCTAATCGATAATTGGGCCAAAGAAACAATTTAAATTTAATAAAATCTTTTCTATCTTTATTAATATTTTTGTCCTCATTGAAAAATTTCTCATATTTTCTTATTTTGTTTTCATTGCAAAATCTTGGATTTCTATCCACAACATTAAAATTTGGGGAATTGAAACAAATTAGAATTCGAAATTCTCTACGACGTCTGAGAGATAGGATATTTTCAGGAACAAGCAAATCATAATGATTTTTGTCTCCACTCAAAAATATGTTGCTGTGTCGTGCAATGTATTTTTCAACCCCCTTTTTATCAATATATCTTTTTTTTGTGTATTTTTTATTTGTTTGGTGTTTCTTATTATCGACCAATGAAATATCCATAGTTTGATATATAATAGATTTTCCGTCCCTTCGTATAGATAGAGAAATTGGTTCAATAATAAAAATTCCCTTTCTTATCAATTCTCCAAGAACTAGGTCCTTTTGAATCAACATTTCATCTAGATTTATTTCACCTCTTTGAATCGAAGATATAGCAATTTCCTTTGGATTTATAAGTCTAAGTAGGAGACAATATACCCTTAGATTTTTCATTATTTTATTATTTAAGGGATCAGCCCATCTTAGTTGAAAAAGAAAATATTTTTTCAAAAAGAAATCTAGTTCCATTTCATTCTTGCTCTTATATTGTTTTATATCCTTTTTTAATTCTAATCTTGCGTAATCTTCTTCAACCTTGGAATTTATTAATTCAAGATCTTTTTTTTTATTAGATGATTTTTTTATATTTACGTTAATGTTTTTATCTTTTTCATTTATAGAAAAATTCAAAAAGAGTGATTTGATTGGGATGATCCAAGGTTGATTTTTATATACATCAAAAAGTAGCACAAATTCTGGGAAGAACCAAGTTTCTAGATTGGATATAGTATCATGATTTGATGCAGTATTATAGAACCTTTTTTGATTGTATGGTTTTATCTCTTTAGTATAAAAAAGATCTTTTTTTCCTATTTTTTTGAAATTAGTAATTTCAGTCTTAGTCTTTTTCTGAATCTTGATGCCAATATGTACATTGTTCCAGATCTCAATATTATGTATAAAACGAATATTAAGAATTCTACAATCAAAATATTTTCTATCCAAAAAATTTGTATTTCTATCAATTCTATCAATAAGATATCCTTTTTCTAGATAATAATTACTCGGTATACTTACCAATACATAAAATGATTCAGGTTTCTTCGATGTATTAAAATTTCCTTGGTCCCCATTTTTTTCTAATGTTGATCCAGAAGTGTATAAATTAGGGAGGCTTATATATTTATATGATAAAAGATCATATCTGTAATGTTTTTTCCATTTGTCTTTTTGACTCATAAATGAATTCGTTGCATAGTCATTTTTTTTCATGGAATAAATGAATTGGTATTCTTTATATAAATCCAATTGGCTTGATTCCTTGTTTTTAATCATACGATGTTTATTGATTTTATTCTTGCATTCTTTAGTTAATAATCGAGACCTTGTTTTTTGAGGTAAATCATATTGATAATGACCTTTTAACCAGTTTTTCCATTCGTTCATTACATACGTATGAATTTTCTTATGTCTTGATTGAAAATGAAATATTCCGTAGATCATAAAATAGTCTTTTAAATTATCCTTAAAAAAAGGATAGCTCCCTTGATATTGAAGTACAGGTCTCAATTGATACTTATTAAGTAATTGGTTTTGTGATATTTTGTAAAAAACATATGCTTGGGACATGGAAGATAAGTTCAAATAAGTATTGGAATCTTTACTACTATTCTTAGTATTATCAGTATTTGAAAACAATTTTTTTATAGTCAAAATAAAATTCATTGTATTTTGATTTGTTTCATTTTTGTAAATGGGTTTATTAAAAATATTTTTTGTTGATTCAAAGAAAAGTTGTACATTGATCTTAGAAATGGTAATGGTACATAGCAAAATATCTATGTATATTTTATAAAGAAATGATTTAATAAAGTAGTGTAATTTACGCATTAATCGGATTTTTTTTTTTTTTGATTTTGATATATTCAAAATATGTCTCTGTGATCCCGATCTTTTTTTATCATAAATTAGAACTATTTCTTTTTTTTTCTTGTCTTTTACAATCCGTTCAATTTGATTATTGATTTTGATTTTTTTATCAGAAATATCTTTAATTCTTCCTTCTATTAGTGAATAATTTAACCAATTCATCGTTCGATTTAGAACGGACGATTCACGAACAATCTTATTATTGCTTTTGGAATCTTTTTTATTTTCGTTCGGTTCATATACGTTTTCTCTACTCAATTCAAATGATAAATTTGGATTTACTTTCTCCAGTTTTTTCATTATTAGGTTGATAACTTGAACTATTTTGATCACTCCTTTTGTTTTTTCTTTTCTAACTTTTAGAAAAAATTTTATAACTTGTAAAAATCTCTTTTTCACCTTTTTTTTTCTTTTTTGGAGTTCTTTATAAATAGGTTCAAAAAAAAAAGGTTGTTTTCGGGGAAAACCAAAGGGAAGTTCCGCTTCCATTCCCCAGACTGTTAAAAAACAAAAATTTGTTTTTTTCTCTTTTTTTTTAATTATATTTCTGTGATGAAATCGTTCCTTAGATTTTCTCCAAGGTTTTAGACGGAAAGGGTATAGAATCTTTATCTGAATACCGTTTATTAACCAATCTTGGGGAAATTCTTTTTCTGATAATTGAACACCATTATAGGTGCATTTAATATGCATTTCTCTATTCCATTCCTTAAAATCCTCATCCCACTCGGGAATTTGGAATAATAACATACGTAAAATATTTTTGACTATTATTAATGAAGGCAATAGAATGTATTTTCTAAGAAAAGATTGGGTTACTAACATCAAACCTCTTATTACTTGAGTAAATACAAAGGTTTCCCAAGCTTTTGATATTTCTATCTGTTCATTTTTATATTTTTTTTCTTCTTTCTCCTTTTCTTCTTTTGTATCTTCATTTTCAAAATAGGAAATTTTTAATTCTGATTCTTGTTCTCTGCCCATCCAATTCCTAAAAATTAGATTCTTCATTTCATTGATATCAAAAGACGAAAAAAAAGATGTTTTGTCTAGACGATCAAAAAAAAGTGAGGAATGTACATTGACTTGAAGGAGGCCAAAAATAACTGTTTTACGCCTTTGAGCACGCATGGATCCTTTGATTAGATTGCGACGAAAATCCGATTGTTGTGAGTAACGTATCAAAGTAACCTCTCCCTCTCCCGTTTGATTATCATTTTGATCATTGTTACTAGTATTTTGAATACTAGAAAGATTATAAATACTAGAAATAGAATTGGTATTCTGATCATTATCATTAAAAATTATCACACGTTTGGCTCTTCTTGAATGAATCCCATAATCTTCTTCCTCCAATTCTTCTTCATTTTCTTCTTCTTCTCCCAAATCCTCGGCTAATTTGTATGACCATCGAGAAACCTTTTTACTTATTTCTTCTAGTCTAATCCCAATAGATTTCTTTTTCATTGTTTTTTGATCTTTTGTACGTGTTGTAATTACATAAAATACAAATTGCAAATATTTTGCTTGACTTTCTAAATCAATTACTTTTTCTACGGAATCATTAAGAAGTAGATTATGAATCTTATTTATAAAAAAAAATTCTACTAAATTTTCTGTATCTTTATAAGTATTCATGATTGCACGTAATTCTAATTCTTTTCTCGTTCCCCTATTTTGTCCTTTGAAAAAAGGATCATATGCTTTTGGAAAACATTTTTTTTTTT